AATCGGTAATTTGACAGCAAAAGCGATAAAAAATCCAATATAGAATATTATTTCCAAAGCCACAGGATACGACTGATTAACTGATGTTTCAAAATTTAATGTTGGTTCATTAGAACCATATAAACCGATACCCAGAACTCCCATTAAGAGAAAAATGGAACCCCCCGCCGTGTACAAAATAAATTTTGTGGCTGAATAGAGACGTTTTTTTCCTCCCCACATGGATAGAAGTAGATAAACCGGAATTAATTCTAATTCCCACATGATAAAAAAAAGTAAAAGGTCCCGAGAAGAAAATGATCCTATTTGACCGCTGTACATTGCTAACATCAAGAAATGGAATAATCGAGAATCCCGAGTAACAGGCCAGGCCGCTAAGGTAGCTAAAGTAGTGATAAATCCTGTTAATAAAACGGGCCCTATAGACAGTCCATCTATTCCTAATTTCCAACGGAAATCAAAAAAATTGATCCATTTATAGTCGTCTACTAGTTGGATTAATGGATCGTCCAATTGGAAATGATAACAGAATACATAGGTTGTTAGAAGAAGTTCTAACATGCATATACATATAGTATACCACCTAATTACCCTATTTCCTTTATGGGGAAGAAAGAAAATTAAGGAACCCGCAAATATTGGTAAAACTACAATTATTGTTAACCAAGGAAATTTGTTCGTGGTAAAGACAAGATACGCTTGGACCAGAAAAACATGTGCCCAAAATAAGATATTTTGGGCACATGTTTTGGCGGTAAAAAAAAATGGACTCAAGGAGAGGTTTCTGTAACGTATTAATAAGCTATACCCATACTGCGGGTTGTTTCATGCCATAAATAAACTCGAACACTCAAGAAATCCGTTGGGCAGGCGGATTCGCATCTCTTACAGCCGACACAATCCTCTGTTCTTGGAGCGGAAGCTATTTGTTTGGCTTTACATCCGTCCCAAGGTATCATTTCTAATACATCCGTAGGACAGGCTCGGACACATTGAGTACACCCAATACATGTATCATAAATCTTTACTGAATGCGACATTGGATCGATATTTTTGAACGTGATAAAGTTTCAATCTAGTAAATTGATAAATGAATTATATATTTAAATACTAATACTAGATGAATCGATGAGTTACCCGGTTTTTCTGGATTGACAGTGCCAAACTACTTTGATTTCTTATCTTTGTGATAACATGATCATACCTTACGTGGCACACATGCTAATTTTAATTGATTTATGAAAATTCTAATTTTATTTTAATAGGATAATATTACTTATTCAACAAATTAGATTGATTTATACGAGTTGATTTTCTGTTACGATAAATTGATGAAACAATAGCGAGTCCAATAGCGGCTTCAGCAGCTGCAATAGCTATAACAAAAATAGAAAAAATTGCTCCTTTTAATTGACGACTATCAAAAAAATCAGAAAATGTTACAAAATTGAGATTAACCGCATTTAATATAAGTTCAAGACACATAAGAGCCCTAACCATATTTCTACTTGTAATCAATCCATATAGACCGACAGAAAATAAATAGGCACTCAAAACAAGTACATGTTCGAGCATCATTAACCAACTCCTCATCAATCTAGATTCATTTCAATATGAACAACAATTTAACCAATTGGATTGACTAGAATAATGAAATAAAGGAATATATTGGGAATAGATCAAACTAATAAAGACTTTCTCTTTTATATCCAAAGTCAAATAGAAAAAGGAAATGCATGTGATAGCTCATAACAAGGGTTTTCCGGTTCTAAAGAGTTATTATTGACGAGCTACAGCAATTGCGCCGATTAACGCAACTAAAAGAATTAGTGAAATAAATTCAAACGGAATAAAAAAATCTGTTGATAAATGAATCCCAATTTGTTGACTATTACTTATCAGATCTTGCTCTATAATCTGGCTTGCTTTTGTAGTCCAAATAATCCCGTACCATGACGTATCTGGAATAGTAGTAATTAGTGAAAAAAAAATACTTGTGCAGACCACGGAAGTTACTCCATCTCCCACGGTCCAAAGGCGGAAATCTTTGGAATATTCTGAACCATTTATGAACATCACAGCAAAAATGATTAAAACATTTATGGCTCCTACGTAAATAAGGAGCTGCGCGGCAGCTACAAAATGCGAGTTTGATAGAATATAGAATAAAGATATACAAACAAAAACAAATCCCAATGAAAAGGCAGAATAAATGGGATTGGGAAGTAATACTACTCCCAGACCCCCTAATATAAGACCCAATCCCAGAAAGACTAAAAGAAAATCATGTATTAGTCCAGGTAAATCCATTATATATAAAATAAGAGATAAATAAATCAAAATCTTTCATAACTTTATTGACACCCGGTCAGGAAAAAAGAGGGAAATCTACTTTTTTATAATAGTTCTTAATTATTATTAAATTCAAAATTACATTTTCATGGATATGGATTGATGTAGATATAGTTATTGGCCTAATCTCTCGAAAGAGTAATTTAAA